GTATCCGTATAAAACTGCGTCGGATCTTTCCTGAAACATAACCTAGAATCAGATCCTCATTATCTAACCGAACTCGGAACATGCCATTGGGAAGCGATTCGGTAATTAAACCTTCATGAATCCATTTTTGTTCTTTCATTCTAGGTAAAGCCCCCTTGAAATCTCAACTAATGGAGCAGAAAAAATATTAGATAACGCATCTTTTTTATTTTTTTTTTTACAAATAGGAAGAGGTTTCAGATCCCATTTGGATATTAAAAGGATTACCATATATAACACAAAATTTCTCCGCCAATTTTTTCTAGTCGAGCCTCCCGGTCTGTCATTATACCTCGAGAAGTAGAAAGAATTACAATCCCAATCCCACCTAAAATTCTAGGAATTTGTTGCGAGTTAGAATAGATTCGTAGACCGGGTCGACTGATCCGTTTTAAATTTAAAAAATTTCTATCGGGCTTTTTCCTATTCCTTCTATGTCGTAGGGTTAAAACCAAAAAAGATTTATTTTTTTCTCGATGTTTTCTTACGTTTTCGATAAAACCTTCTCGGAAAAGTATTTTAACAATATTTTCGGTGATATTAGTAGATGTTATGCGAACAACTCTTTTTCTATCCATATCAGCGTTTCGTATAGAGGTTATTATCTCGGCAATAGTGTCTCTACCCATGATGAACTAAAATTATTGGTGCCTCAAAATGGAAGATAATCAACATGTTTTTCTTTTTTTTGTTTATGATATATGAATCTTTAAAGGTATATGCGTGAGACACAATCTACAAATTAATCTAGTCCTTAATTTATTTCTTTCAAATACCCCAAAGAAAAACAGCACAATCTCGTTTTATAATACTTCGGGAGCTAATGAAACTATTTTAGTAAAATTTAATTGTCTCAATTCTCGGGGGATTGCACCAAAAATTCGAGTTCCTTTTGGATTTCCTTCTTGATCAATCACAACTGCAGCATTATCATCATATCGTATTATCATACCGCTGTCACGTTTAAGTTCTTTACAGGTACGAACAATTACAGCTCTGACTACTTCTGATTTTTCTAGGGGCATGTTGGGTACTGCTTCTTTGATCACAGCAACAATAACGTCTCCAATATGAGCATATCGACGATTGCTAGCTCCTAGGATTCGAATACACATCAATTCTCTAGCCCCGCTGTTATCCGCTACATTTAAATGGGTCTGAGGTTGAATCATATCAATTTTTTAGTCTATTCTTCCAAGGATGAAGAAAATAAAAGAAATATTGGTTTCCAAAAAAAAAACCTGCACTTTTGTTTCATATTCAAGACTCATTTATATCGGTTCTACATTTTCTTTTTATCCCGAAATAATAAATTGTGTTCGTATAGGCATTTTGGATGCTGCTATTAAAATAGCCCTTCTAGCTATATTTTCGGTTACTCCACTCATTTCATATAGTATTCGCCCTGGTTTAACAACAGCTACCCAATATTCAGGGGATCCTTTACCCGAACCCATACGTGTTTCAGCAGGTCTTATTGTAACTGGTTTGTCTGGAAATATCCGCACCCATATTTTTCCACCGCGGCGTGCATTTCGTGTCATTGCTCGTCGACCTGCTTCGATTTGTCTAGATGTGATCCAAGCAGGTTCAAGTGCCTGAAGACCATATTTACCGAAACAAATATTATTACCTCGATAAGACATTCCCTTCATTCTTCCTCTATGTTGTTTACGGAATCTAGTTCTTTTTGGGTTATAGTTGATGGTTGTTTCGGAATTCCATCTCTACTACAGAACTGGACATGATAATTTCTTCTCATCCAGCTCCTCGCGAATAAAAGGATTAAAATAAAAATGGAATATCAATTCCAATTAATTTGAATTGATATTATAACATTTTGTGTAAAAATTTTATTGTTCTAAATAATAGTTTTTTTCGAAGGTCCTAATAAATATCTATGTTCTTTTGTCCTTTATCTAAGTTTACCAATTTTTCGCGGGCGAATATTTACTCTTGCAATCTCTATTTGAGTCGTAAGGCTTGTTTGTGACTTCTAAAAATAGATGAATTGATTTCTGGTTAATTTCGCCATCCCGACTAGCGAATTATTAAGATTCATTTGTTCAAGAAAATCTTTTGTTTGCATTCACAGATTCCATCGTTCCCATGGCTTCGTATTTAATGGTTAGGTCCCAATTTGCCAATGGAGCTCATCATCCAATTGATTCTTGAGTCAACCTTCTTAGTCTTTATTGGCCCGAAGCTCTTGATTTTTTTCTTTTTATACGAAGGATTCATTTCATATTTCATTATGGATGAATCGATTAGTATTGATGCTTTCTTACACTGCCCTTATGAGATGACTCATAGACCTTACATATTGGAATTCTATAACATTGATATTGTTTTTCTCTCTTTCTCTCATACTTCCATTTATCCACACCTTTCCTCTTTATTTTACTTTCAATTTAGAATGAAAATAAAAATTTCAGTTGCTACAAAGATATGATCAATTTAT